CTAGTATATTGTTCAATACGTTCACGGATAATACTACTAATTTCGTCGGCTCGAATGGTTACCATTAGCGTCTCTTAACTCTTTTTCAGAAGCAAAGGAAAAAAAATAATGCCTAAATTCTAAACTTTCTAAACTTTCTAAACTAAAGCGAAACGACTATTCTTCCATACCCCCTAGAATGCCAATATTAGCACTGATGGTACGAAAATGTAACTCACTATTCAAACAACTATTCAGAGTCCCTAGAGCTCCTTGTAAAGCTTGTTGGAAAACTCGTTGACGTACTTGATTAATGGCTCTTTGTTGTTCAAAAAGAAGAGTTTCATTTTTGTAATTTTCTAATCGTTCCAAATTCTCAGAAGTAGCCTTAATCAAATTTTGTTTTTCTCGTTCTATCTCGGAGTATCCATTGACTCGATAGTCATTGGCTTCGGTTTCCACTTTACGTAAACGTGCCCGGGCTTTTTCGAGCTGTTCAATAGCTGCTTGACGTAACTCTTCTGAATTTCGAATAGTACTCAAGATCCTCTGTTTTCGATTATCTAATAAATCATTTAATGAAAGTAGATTCTGTTAACATTAATTTTATAACTTACATTATCTCTTCCCGAACCAAACATGAACCTTTCAATTCATTTGGCTCTCACGCTTCATTTTTGAATTTATGGGGCTTCCATATATTTTAATGTAATGAGCCTACCCTCTTTTGTTTCTGTTCGGATTCAAAGATATCCAAAATTATCTTATCCAAGACCAGACCCTTTTTGGAGGACTCTTCTGACTAGACAAGAAATCTTTAATAGTCAGCAAAGTTGTTTTTTTATTACTTAGTTTAATTTTTTTTTTTCTTCTATTGATTGATATTGATAGAATTTTTACTAATTATTAATTATATATTTATAATAATGAGGTTTATTTTTTTTGACTTCTATTGATTCAATCAATATCGTTGTCACTATTCAATCCAAAAATGTATAGTCTATACATAGGTTGTCGATTCAGCATAACATTAATTAGATAAAAAAGGAGGTGCCTTTTTTATGTAAATGGTTAAAGAATTTTGATTATCGATATGAGTGTTCTATATCGTATAAATTATCAACTATGTATTTTTTTTTTAACCATCTTAGTAATAACATAGTGGTAGAAAGAATACCATGTTTAGTATGCTTGGACTTCAAGCAGTTTAGCTTTAACCATGTTAATCGTCTCGCATTATTGGTTGATAGAGAATCAAAGTCAATTTACCAATGAATCACGAAATGCTATGGTTCTTACATATGATTTCTGAATTTATTCAGAAGTAATTCGTCGAGATGATGCACATTTTTCTCCTATTTTGTTAAAAAAAACAAAAGAAAGTGCAGTTGGTGAGATCCAACTTATTTTTGAAATACACAACTCGCACACACTCCCTTTCCAAAATAAATGACCACACCAATTACTACGCTTAGATTTATTGGATTTGTTGCAAAAATATCGGTATTAAACCCAAAACCTCCGGCGGATGGCCAGTGGCCCAAGGAAACAAAAGAATCAGTGACATTTTTCATATACTCTCCTCTTATAGATAGGACTAACAAAGAACAGAGTTCTTTTTGTATTACTCCCCCCCTTTGCTTTGGTTGATTTCTCTTTTTTTATGGGATTTTGAATTTTTAATAGATTAAATTCATTCATTTAATTGAGAACTTTTTCATTTCTTATTTTAGAATAATAATAATGAAATGAAAGTTTACAATTACAATAATAGACTTATTGGGTTAGGTCCTGGGTATTTTGTCAATTGACAAAATACCTTTTTTGTTGCGTTGGAACGCATACTAAAAAAGGTTTCTATTAGACTAAGAACTAAAAACGGGAAGGAAGAAAGCGAGAGGATCTGCTAATTACTAATCCTAAAATCAGTCCTTCCCGGAGGTATTCTCTCAACGAATAAGTAATTGTTAGAGTGCAATTTGGAGATAATTCGACGAAGCAAAAAGCAAGTCTAAGTCAAAAAATAACTATTACGTACTTTTTATTCGAGAATTAAACAAATGGATTCGCAAATAAAAGTGCTAATGCCACGACTAGTCCATAAATTGTTAAAGCTTCCATAAAAGCCAAACTTAACAATAAAGTACCTCGTATTTTACCTTCTGCTTCTGGCTGTCTCGCAATACCTTCTACAGCCTGACCCGCAGCAGTACCTTGACCAACTCCAGGTCCAATAGAAGCAAGGCCTACAGCCAATCCAGCAGCAATAACAGAAGCGGCAGAAATCAGTGGATTCATGATAAGCTAAGCTCCTCGCAAAAAAAAAAATAAATGGTTAATGATACAATCAAGGAATACATCAGAAGAAAGACCTGAAAATCTCGCTTTTTGTTCTTATCTGTGATAGGGTTTTTGTTTTAGAGAAATCTCTATGCATACCATATTATTACAGTTATTACATTTGTTTATTCTAAACCTATTTTTCATTCAATTAGTCAGTCTTCACTCTTCGACTTCCTTGAGTTCAGAGTTTATCTGGTTATTTGTTCAATCCCCAATCACAGAAAAAACGAAGGACTTTCTATTGTAATCCCATTTAAGTGCAGTGAGTGGCTAAATCTATCTAAGACCCTCACCTCACTATAACAAGTTAATTTATAATATCACATATACATTTGTTTCTTCTATAACGTAAACCGCCTATTTTAACTAATTAGAGAATCCGTTTTTTGAACCATTGACGCGGGCTCGTTATACTTATTTTCCTTTTTATATTTATAAGATAAGTTAGTTTTGTTAGTTTTACGTGCGACAAAGCTAACAATTCATAGTCAACTAAACTCAAAAATAATAATATTAATTGACCAAACACAAATAAAATACACTATAACTACAATCGAACTTTATAAAGGGACGAAGTCTATAATCGAGACTATAATAGAACTAAATAAAAAAATCTTAGGAAAAATCCTAAGATTTTTTTATTTAAATTTCAATAATATTGTATTTCGTTCTTTACTGCTAGGATTCTCTACCTTATCTATATTAAGAAATTGATATAATCCATTAGAATTCCTCTAGAAATCGATTACAGAAAGAGCAACTTCCTATAAAACCCGACTCTTTCTAAACTGGGCTAAGGATGAAAAAAAATATCAAAAACTATTCAATGGTGACCCTCCATAGATTCACCTATATAAGCCGCGGCTAAAGTTGCAAAAATAAGAGCTTGAATACCGCTTGTGAATAACCCAAGAAACATAACAGGTATAGGAACTACTAAAGGTACTAAAGAAACAAGAACAACAACCACTAATTCATCCGCCAATATATTTCCGAAAAGTCGAAAACTAAGTGATAAGGGTTTTGTGAAATCTTCGAGGATGTTAATTGGTAAAAGTATTGGAGTTGGTTGAATGTATTTACCAAAATAACTCAAACCTTTTTTGCTAAGACCGGCATAAAAATAGGCTACTGAGGTCAGTAAAGCTAAGGCAACAGTAGTGTTTATATCATTTGTGGGCGCCGCTAATTCCCCATGAGGTAACTGTATAATTTTCCACGGTAAAAGAGCACCTGACCAGTTAGAAACAAAAATAAATAAGAACATAGTTCCAATAAAGGGAACCCAAGGACCATAGTCTTCGCCAATCTGAGTTTTACTCAAGTCTCGAATGAATTCAAGGAGATATTCGAAGAAATTCTGACCGTCAGCCGGAATGGTTTGTGGATTCCGAACGGCTAAGGTAACTGAACCTAATAAGAGAGCAATTACCACCCAAGAAGTAATAAGCACTTGAGCATGGACTTGTAAACCTCCGATTTGCCAATATAAATGTTGGCCTACTTCTACACCCGATATATCATATAGCCCTTTGAGTGTGTTAATGGAACATGGTATAACATTCATATTGTCCTCTGACAGAAATCTAACTTAAAAAAAGAATTATTTTGATTTGATTCAACCATCTCTTTCTCAACTGACCCAATTTAATCATTAGTGATCTATTTAGGATACTAAGTACTTACATAATACCCCAAGTGCGAGTACTTTCTTTTTTAGTCTTTTATGAAATCCAGGAATAGTAACCGATCCAATAAATCAAATATATATATGGAGTTTATTGAAGTAATTGACTTATCTTATTAATAATAATAATCAATGATTTCTTATATAGCTAGAACGACCTTCAATGATTGCCGAGACTAATTTGTTAAGAATCAATCGGATTGACGCGATAGCATCGTCGTTAGCTGGAATCGAAATATCCGCAAGATCTGGGTCACAATTTGTATCAATTAAACAAATCGTAGGAATCCCCAAAATGACACATTCTCGAAGAGCCGTATATTCTTCTTGCTGATCAACGATAATTACAATATCGGGTAACCCTGTCATATATTTGATCCCACCCAGATATGTTTGCAGCGTGGATAATTGTCTCTTCAACATTGCTGCATCCCTTTTTGGCAGACTGTTCAGTTTTCCCAACCTTTGTTCCGCTCTTAAATCCCTGAACTTTTGAAGTCTCGTTTCGGTAGTGGACCAATTCGTTAGCATACCACCAAGCCACTTTTTATTAACAAAATGGCAACGAGCCTTTATTGCAGCGGATGCTACTAAATCAGCTGCTTTATTTTTTGTGCCAACGATCAAAAATTGTTTTCCTTTACTTGCTGCATCAAAAACTAAATCACAGGCCTCTGATAAAAAACGCGCAGTTCTCGTAAGATTTATAATATGAATACCTTTACGTTTTGCGGAGATGAAAGGTGCCATTCTAGGATTCCATTTCCTAGTTCCATGACCAAAATGAACTCCTGCTTCCAGCATCTCTTCCAAATTGATGTTCCAATATCTTCTTGTCATTGTTCCCCACACTTGCTTCCTCTTTCTTAAAAAAAAAAATAAAGAGACGAGGTATGTAAAATAAATAATTGTTCCGAGGGAACTTTATACGGAAGATTGACTCTTGATATATGATAGAAACCATTAATTCCTTTTAATTCATTATGATCTACCCTGATCATAAAATAAGAAAAAATGACCAGATAAGATAATCAAATTATATAGACTAAATAAACCTGCTTTGACTTTAGTTTAATCATTGTTCAATCGTTTCACAGATTCTTCTGATGTCTAATGAAAATTAGTTGTCATGCAAGAACTCAAAAATTCTCTATGGTGAAATAACACATCTATCGTCTTTCCTTCGAACAAATTTTTATTTTTGATTTCCAAATGAATGTTTTTATGCTGCCTTGAATGTTGTACTAATTTTTTGAATCCGGTACCAACAGGTATAATTCCCCCCAGAACAACATTTTCTTTCAACCCTTTCAACCAATCAATACGACCTCGTAAAGCAGCTTTTGCTAAAACTCGAGCAGTTTCTTGAAAACTAGCTTCGGATATGAAACTTTGAGTATTAAGAGATGCCCTCGTTATTCCCAATAAGATTGCTCGATAGCAGATTGCTTCATCCAAAGCACGCCCTGCTCGCTCTGCTCGCAACAATCCTATAAGTTCTCCGGGTAAAAAAACATTAGACATTCCATCTTCTGAAACCACGACTTTTGATGTTACTTGACGTACAATAATTTCTATATGTCTATTATGGATCTGTACCCCTTGGGATCGATAAACCTTTTGGATCTTATTAACCAAAGAGATCCGGCTTTGGGCGATCGTTAGCTCAGTGCTGATCAAGAATCCCCACGGTGTCGCCAGAATTCTTGATATACGGTCATTCCATGCTTTAACCCTCTTTTCCAGATTTCTCGATATTGAATCAATCGAACGCACTTCTAAGACTTGTTCCACTTTTGGCAGACCTTGCGTTATGTCACCCGACCTTGATTTTTCATAGATAAATGTAACTAATGTATCTCCCTGATGAAGCGTTTCTCCATAATGACCGTGAACCGTCGCTCCTGGAGTAGCCAAATAAGGTTTAGCTGATCTTATAACTAAGTAGTCATCATGAACAATTAGAACTTGACCGGATTTTTTCTGTGATCCGTATTTGAGTAGACATACATTTTCACAAAAAAATTGTCCAAGGTTAATAAGTGTGGCTGTTTCATCACAATAATCGAGATGCAAAAAACGCCAATTTAAATCGAATGGATTAAAAACTATCTTATGGTCTGGCTCAGGATTATAAATACCCCTATTTTCATCTATTAAATAAAATTTAAGTCCTTCAAAAGTCTGACTAAATTTCTTAAGTAAGAAATATTTTTTTAACAAAGTGTTATTATAAGTTATTAAATGGCAAGATGAATAAAAGTTCGCAATTTTGAACACTACTGTACCTAAAGGACCTAAACAATTCCTAATTGGAGCTACAGGATACGCTTTAATTGATTGTTTTGTCACATTAGTAGTGTTATATTTAAAACCATTGAATGGAACAATTCGAGAATAGTTCGATGATAACAAAATTTTCAAAGATTGAGATTCCTTATTTCTATTCAACAACGTACCACCAGTTCCTTTATGCGTGGTAAGTGATGGAATATTTTTTTTGGAATAAAAAGGATTTATAGTGTTGTAATCTAATCCATTATCGCTAATCAATCCTGAACCCATCGTACTATTTCTTTTTCCGGTATACAAAAGAGGGGATTTACCCAACTCAATTCTTATGAAATCGCAAATGAGATCATTTGTCTTTATTTCAACAAAAGAAGCATGACTACTTTCTATAGAACTATTTTGTTCTTGGTTCCAATTCAATACTAAGCAAGTCCGAACTAATTGAATACTTGTGTTAGAAATGCCTCGAATTGGCTTGCCATTTCCATAAAGGATATAATTCACAACTCTAAGTTGGATGTTATCGCCTTCCTGCAAAAGATCTTGTGGATAAATTTTGGCTAAATTGATGCCATCCGCGATTTCATATGTGACTACGGGTCGAACTGAAACAAAAAATTTTTTCTTACTAGGGGTGATCCGTTGGACATAGATCCAATTATTCAATTTTTTGGATTCCTTGGAATTCATTTTTCCCGTTCCCGGTGGTATCAAGATGCCGCTGTGCCTGGATATCTTATCTGTCTCTCCAGGAAAATGGATATCCCCAGAAAAGATTTTGAGTTCAATAATTTTTTTTTTTCTCTCCACTCGAACCAATCCACTGACTCGGCTTCTTATCTTTAAAGTGAGTGGTGTATCCACTCCTATAATACTATTGTTCCGGACCATTATCAACGAAGAGCCTGGTAAGACATGCACTTCCTCGGGAATGAAAAAAAGACGATCTACTTTTTTTAGACTCAATTCTTTTGTTCCTCGATATTCAATCAAATCCTCTTTTTTAAGGATTGAATCGACCTCTATAGCCCCATATTTAGTAATTCCGGAACTGTTTCTTCGGTATCGGGGATCATCGAAATAAGCAAGAATACTATTTCTACGTAAAATACCATTTATGGGTATTTCAACCGAAACACCAAAATGGGGTAGGAGTTCTTTACCACGTTCTTGATCATATTGTAATGGAATTATGAATTTATTTCTTCGCCTCTTGGCTAAAAAATCAGCATTTTGGTGCAGAATAAAAGGATATTGTTCTAAATTCGAATGACCATTGGATAGGCTGCGATCAGGTCTTGAATAATCAGGAGTCCCCCCCTTTTTTTTAGTAGAAGAATCCGAACTAAACAATTGATGTCTCGTTAAATCCTTAGTTACTGCTAGGTCAGAAATATATCTTTCTTCGAGAGAAATAGAATGAGCATTTATTTGATCTTGATCTTTGTGAAGGGAAAAAGAAACACTACTGTCTCTAGACGTACCTACCGCTAATATCCATAAATGACTTGTTTTTGGTAATAGATGAACATTACCATAAGTATATTCAGGTGCATGGTAGACATCGGTACTCCAGTGCATTTCTCCTTCTGATTCCGAATAAATATGTTTTCGAACCTTCTCTTTAAAATTTAAAGTGGCTGCTCCGGAACGAATCTCAGCAATCACTTGTTCTGATTCTACGTATTGACCATTTTGTACTAAAATCAAACTTTTAGGAGGAATATTTACATTATGAATAATCTCCGGACTTTCAATAGTGACAGACAGGTCTGTTGAACATAGAAAAGCAGGATGCCCATGACGGGTACGTGTGGGATGAACTAAATCCTCGTTGAATTTAATTTTTCCATTAAAAGGAGCTCGTACATGTTCAGCAGTCCCCCCCGTGAATACTCCGCCCGTATGAAAAGTTCTTAATGTTAGTTGAGTCCCCGGTTCCCCAATTGACTGACCCGCAATAATCCCTACCGCTTCTCCCAATTCGACTAGGTCACCGTGAGTGGGACTCCGACCATAACATAATTGACAGATCCAAGATGTACTCCTACAAGTAAATGGAGTTCGAATATGTATTGGTTGTGCTCGAAAACTTATGAAGCGATTGACAAGTCCAATCCCAATATCTTGATTTCGGGCGGCAATGCATCGTTGGCCGATATATATATCGTCCGCTAAAACACGACCAATTAGTGTTTGGATAAAAATGCGTTCTGGCATCCCATTTCTCGGACTTACCGAAATACTTCGAATAGTACCACAATCTGTTCGACGGACTATAATGTGTTGAACCACTTCAACAAGTCTACGTGTGAGGTAGCCAGCATCTGATGTTCGTACAGCAGTATCTACAACTCCTTTACGGGCCCCGTAGCAAGAAATTATATATTCCGTCAAAGAGAGCCCTTCGCGTAAATTGCTTTGAATGGGTAAATCAATCATTTGTCCTTGGGGATCCGACATTAAACCTCTCATACCTACTAATTGATGGACCTGAGATGCATTTCCTCTAGCTCCCGAAAAGGACATTAAATATACTGGATTAGAGGGATCAGTCATCCGAAAATTAGGATTCATTTCGTGTCTCAAATATTCGCTCGTAGCATACCATATTTCAATGGATTGACGTAATTTTTCTACCGCGTGGACATTGCCATAATGATGGTGTTTTTCCAAAATTAAACTTTGTTGTTCAGCATCTTGAACTAACCATCCCTTAGATGGTATTGTTAAAAGATCATCAATTCCTAATGAAATAGATGTAGCAGTGGCTTGCTGGAAACCCAGAGTTTTCACTTGATCTAGAATGTGTGATGTATAGGCCATCCCGAAGTGATCTATTAATCTGCTAATAAGTCGTTTCATGGCAGCTCCATCTATCACTTTATTGTGAAAGACCAGATCGGCCCGTTCTGCCATAAGTACCTCCCTATTCTGCTGAGTAGGATTCTACAATGGGTCTGAGTCAGTGATTCAAAAACTTCCTTTCCTCAATCTTGATTCACGTAGCAATTCAGGAATTATGATACCATTAAAGCTACAATTCTCATCAGTATTTCCGAATTACTTAGTTTAGCTAGGATACGAGTAGGCTCGATAAAATCCTTGTATCGCTTCTTCTATTTCTCGATAAAAAGAAATATGACCAACAGTGGTTCGAATGTATATAGAACTTATTTCTTTTTTGACATTTCTTACTATTAAATAGTGTCTATAAATTTCATGATAGGTCCCAAAAGATTCATATTGAACTTCCAGCGGAACTTCTCTGGATCCAATAATGACACGTTGATCTAGTCGCCAACGGAGCCACAAAGGACTATCCAAATGGATTCGTTTTCGCCGATAAGCTCCAAGTGCGTCATAGGAATTAGAAAAAAAAGGTTCCTTATCTTTCGTCGACTGAGAATTTTTATTCTCAAGAGTTTCATTTTGATCGTTTTTGCCATTAGAAAAATTATACCGATTTGCACAAATACCTCGACGATTCCCCAGCGTTAATACATAAAGTCCAATTAGCATGTCTTGAGTTGGTACAGAAATGGGATCACCAATAGCTGGAGACAAGAGATTCATATGAGAAAACATAAGTAACCGAGCCTCTGCTTGAGCTTCTAAAGATAAAGGTACATGAACAGCCATTTGATCCCCATCAAAGTCTGCATTAAAACCCTTACAAACTAATGGATGTAAACATATAGCACGACCTTCCACTAAAATGGGTTGAAACGCCTGTATGCCCAATCTATGCAGGGTCGGTGCTCTATTGAGTAACACAGGATGCCCCTGCATAACTTCTTGAAGTATCTCCCATACAATGGGATCTTTTTCTCGAATTTTGCTTTTAGCAATCCCGATGTTGGAAGCAACGTGTTGTCTTATTAAACCACGAATTACAAATGTCTGGAAAAGTTCTATTGCTATTTCTCTAGGTAATCCACATTGATGTAAGGAAAGTGACGGGCCCACAACAATGACGGAACGACCCGAATAATCGACTCGTTTACCAAGCAAGGTCTCGCGGAATCTTCCCTCTTTTCCTTCAATTACATCGGAAAATGATTTGTAAACTTTATTATGCCCGTCCCTCATTGGTTGTCCACGTATACCATTATCCAGAAGTGTATCTACGGCTTCTTGTACCAATTTCTCCTGACACATTACTAATTCACCCGGTGTAGATCTACTTGTTGTTAGTAGATCAGTAAGAGTATTGTTCCGATAAATAACTCTTCTGTAGAGTTCATTAATATCCGAACTCATTAATTTCCCCCCATCTATCTGAATGATAGGTCTTAACTCAGGAGGAAGAACTGGTAATAGGCATAAAACCATCCATTCTGGTTCTACATTTGTTCGAATAAAATGTTTAGCTAATTCCATGCGTCTAACCAAAAAATCCTTTCTTCTTCGAATTTTTCGATCTTCCCATTCATTCCCGGTGGACCCTTCATCTCCTAATTCTTTCCATTCTATCAATGAATTATCTGTAATACTGCGTAAATCTAAATCGGCTAATTGTTCTCTGATAGCACCTGCGCCAGTCGAGATTTCTCTATTTCGAAATGTTTCAAAGCCTTGGGTAGTAAAAAAAAGTGGGATGCTGTATTTCCAGGATTGGATTTCATATTCGAATGAACCTCGTAATCGTAAGAAAGTGGGTTTTTTAGCTATGGGCCTAGCAAAAGAAAAATTAAGATAGGTTCCGCGAGGATTCCCCCCTTCAAAATCGGACGTGAGGGTTTACTCTCATCCGGCTCAAGTAGTTAAGTCAAATAAACAAGGGCTTATTTATCACTTTTCTGTCTTTGTTTAAAAAAACCCCCAAAGAACTACTCTACTCGTTACTCAAGTTCTCACTAAATAAAGGCAAACCTATATTTCATTGATTCATTCTTCATCTGAAACTTCCATTTTCTGAATGACTTATTCAATTACCACATACTAAATGAAATATAAAAATTTTGAGTAGTCTACTTCCCCCGAATGATGAATCCTTTTTGAAAGGAATAGTTTTAAATTCGGAAGGGATTTACTTGTCGATATATTATATATGCTATCCGATCTTTTAGGTCCCTACTCACCTCGATGGTTAGGCCGTGATGTCCCTTGAAGCATATATGCGATGGATAAACTCCTATAACCATGCTATATTTGCTTACTTACAACTTGAACAGAAAACGTTTTTTTGTCACGAGGTAGAACTAGCAATTCTTATTTATCTGTTAAAGAATCGACCATGGATCAATTCCCCTTTTATTTGGAAGTATTGAATACACCCATAAATCTGAGCTTCATGTTACTCGTCCCAATAGACATGTCAAACTAGGGGCATCCCAATCAGATTGAATGGGATGACAGTTTCTCAGTTCGAATCTGTAAAATTATAATTTCGATCAAATCACACATCGCAGTATACTAGGCCTTCTAATTCCTTAAGTGGTTTATCTAAAAGATTCGCGATATAACTAGGAAGGCGTTTTAAATACCACACATGAGTTACTGGACAGGCGAGTTTTATGTATCCCATTTGATATCTTCGTACACGAGAATCAACAAATTCGACCCCGCATTGTTCACAAAATTTTGGGTCTTCCTTTTCAGCTCCGATCACTCGATAATTTCCACAAGCACAAATTCCACTTTTTATAGGTCCAAATATTCTTTCACAAAACAATCCGTCTTTTTCTGGTTTGTTGGTTTTGTAATGAAAAGTGTAGGGTTTTGTCACCTCTCCGACTACCTCCCCATTAGGTAGAATTTTGTTAGCCCAAGCACTTATTTGGTCAGGAGAAACTAGTCCAATTCGAAGTTGTTGATGTTTATACCGGTCAATCATAGAATAGAAATTCTGATTCATTCAGATCAGATCAAGCTTCCTTCCTATTAATCTGAAAATTTTTCTCAGATACAAGAAAATGATTCAGTTCCAGAGCCAAAGATCGTAGTTCTCTAACAAGCAATCGAAAAGATTCTGGCGCATCCTCAGGGTTAACTATTGTTCCGCCAATAATCGTAGTACCAAGTACTTCCTGACGAGCTCTAATATGATCAGATTTATAAGTAAGCATCTCTTGTAAAATATGAGCAACCCCAAATCCCTCTAAAGCCCAAACTTCCATTTCTCCCACTCGTTGGCCACCCTGTTTTGCCCTTCCTCTAAGGGGTTGTTGTGTAACAAGTGCATAATGTCCACTGGAACGTCCATGGATTTTATCATCAACTTGATGAATTAATTTAAGTATATAGGACTTGCCTATTAGGACAGGTTGTTCAAAAGGATCTCCAGTTCTTCCATCAAATATTTGACTTTTTCCGGGATATTCGGGTTCAAATACCCATGGATTTTTTGTTTGCTTACTCGCCTCATATAATTCTGAAAACACTAGTTTTCTTGAAGCCTCTTGCTCGTATCTCTCATCAAAAGGGGCTATTCTATAATGTCTATTTAAAAGATCTCCCGCTAAGCCGAGCGAACATTCAAATATCTGTCCAACATTCATTCGTGAGGGTACTCCTAAAGGGTTGAAGACCATATCAACCGGAGTTCCATCTTGTAAATAGGGCATGTCTTGTCTAGGCAATATTTTGGAAATAATACCCTTATTCCCATGTCTTCCTGCTACTTTATCACCCACTTTGATTTCACGTTTCTGTGAAATATATACACGAATCATTTCTGGGTTATAACTGGAACCCCCTTTTTTCTGGATCCATCTCACATCAATTACTCGACCCCTTCCACCTATAGGTAGTTTTAGAGAAGTTTCTTTTGCAGTGGAAACCTGAATACCAAGTATGGCTCGTAATAATCTATCCTCTGGTGCATACGACGATTCATTTGCTATCTGAGGCGTTAATTTACCTACTAAAATATCACCCGTTTCGACCCAAGATCCCAGCATCACGACGCCATTTCTGTCTAAATTGCGAAGTAAATGAGCTTCTAAATGAGGTATTTCGTTAGTAATTCTTTCAGGGCCCTGACTTGTCATATGAGTTTGAATTTCATATTTTCGAATGTGAAAAGAAGTATAAATATCGCTATAGACCAAACGCTCACTAATAAGTACCGCATCTTCAAAATTGTAGCCTTCCCATGGCATATAAGCTACTAATACATTTTTTCCCAAAGCGAGTTCTCCACCAACGGTCGCGGCCCCGTCGGCTAAAATTTGTCCCTTTTTAACATATTTACCCCTTTGAACCTGAGGTTTTTGGTGCATACAAGTATTTTTGTTCGAACGTTGATACATAACTAATGGAATATTTCGAGTGTTTCCATTACCTGAGAAAACAATTTGGTGAGTATCCGTAGAAATAACTTTACCCTCGTGTTCAGCTATAACTGAAACTCCCGAATCTAAAGCCGCTTGGCGTTCTAGTCCGGTTCCGACAATGCACTTCTCGGAGCGAGAAAGCGGAACTGCTTGACGCTGCATATTAGAACTCATTAAAGCCCTATTGGCATCATTATGCTCAATAAAAGGAATGAGAGAGGCTCCAATAGAAAAATATTGGAAGGGAAAAATGCTTCGAAGATGAACCTGTTCCCAGGCAATAGTCAGGAATTCTTGACGGTATCGAGCAGGAACAACCTGTTCTTCCTGAATACCGCGATTTAACGCCAAAGAATTGCCTGCTGCTATCATATAATATTCATCTCTATTTGGTGATAAATAAACCATCCGTGCTTCTTTTTCTTTTGATCTCTCAGAAATTTCATAAAATGGAGTCTCTATGGATCCCCAATGACCAATCCTTACATGAATAGCTAAGGATCCAATAAGTCCAACATTAATTCCTTCGGAGGTGTCAATTGGGCAAATACGTCCATAGTGACTAGGATGGATATCTCGTATCCGAAAACTTGCAGTTCGACCTGTCACCCCTCCAGGACCTAAATAACTCAATTTTCGACCATGAACAATTTGGGTTAATGGATTAGTTCGATCCAAAACTTGAGATAAAGGGTGTAGGCCGAAAAATGATTCATAAGTGGTTGTTAATGAAGTTGAAGTTACCAAATTTTGAGGAGTTGGTATCAATTTATGCCTGATTGCTCCAGATATAGTTCCTCGAACCGCATTTTCTAAACGACCAAGAGCCAGTCCGAATTGATCCTGCAAGAGATCTGCTACAGAACGAATACGTTTATTTTTCAAGTGGTTCATATCGTCAAGTGTACCCATTCCAAATTTCATTCCGATCAAATGATCTGCAGCAGCCAATACATCTCGTGGTAACAAAAATGTATTGTTCTCAGGTATATCAAGATTCAATCTTTGGTTGATATTTCGCCGCCCAATTCTTCCTAATTCACATCTTTGTTGAAAAAATTTCTTTTGTAATTCCTTACACAAGGACTCCGAAAATACTGGATCCCCACCTACACAAGCAAATTGTTGATAAAACTCCAAAATGGCATTTTCTTTTGACCCGATCTTTTTTTTTTCCTTATCATTCAGGAAAGACAAGAAAATTTCAGGATAACAAACATTATCGAGAATTTCTCTTAGATTTAAACCCATAGCTGATAATAGAACGAGAATGGAGATTTTTTGTTTCCTACTTACACGGGCCCATATCCTTGCTTTTCTATCAATTTCTAATTCTAATCTTCCTCCCCAATCTGATATAATGGTGCTGGTATAGACTGAAATACCGTTATGGTCCAATTCCGAACGGTAATAAATACCAGGACTTTGCAATATTTGATTAATTACAATTCTGTAAATACCATTTACTATAAAGGTTCCGAGGGAATTCATTATAGGAATGTTTCCAATAAATACTGTTTGTTCTTTCATATCTCTATTGGTTTTCCAAATTAATCCCGCAAGGACATATAATTCAGAAGAATAGGTGAGTGATTCATACACAGCATCTCTTTCTTTTATCAAGGGTTCTGCCAATTGATATGTTTCCACAAATAATTTAAATTCAATTTCTTGATCTGTATCTTCAATTTTTGGAAACTTATTAAATTCTTCCATTAAGCCCTGATTAATAAACCTACAAAACCCCTCAAATTGTATCTGACTAAATCCAGGTATTGTGAACATTCCCTCATTTCCATCGCGGAGCATTTTAATCTTAAGTTTCCTGTTTATCGAAAAATCCCATTATTAGTTCGCCTCTTCATCGATCCATAGGGATCGCTCTAGCAATCATGGAATATATATTCTGTTTACTGAATTACATAAAATTTTAGACAACTCCATATATGTATTTCCTACATATCAACGGATCTGAGAAAACGAGGGTGAATAAAAAGAAAATAAAGAGAATTTTCGGCGCAAACACAAATTTGACTCGAATTTTCGAAACATACAAATGGAAATAAATTGATAAATTTCTGGAAAATCTTCGGCCGCTTTGTAAACTTGACTTAGGGAGTCTTGTATAGATTATCCAAATTTATCCAATTTCTACTTATTATTTATGATATTATGATTAGATTGGGTACCAAAAAAGGCAGTTAATTAGCCGTCCCGTAATATGAGAAAGCCATAATGTAATAGTAATAATAGGGGGAGAGTTTTTTGAACACGACATACTCAACAAATGATTAGCAGCTTTTTTCGTCAAATTCGAATTCATTAAAGTGCATAAGACTTTTTTCTTGTATTTATTAAGTACATTCATCTAGTCGTAAATTTTATCTGTTATGATAGTTCTACTCAGGGCAACACATCTTGTGCCCTATCAGCATTTTTCTAGTCAAGGAAAAATGAAAGCACCCTAATTCTCATATTTCGAGAAATAGAAATACCCAAAGAAGATACCCGCTCGCTCAGTATCTAGTACTTGTGTTCTGCGGTTTATATTTATATGGATGTCTATGTATATATATATTCATAATTAGTATTATCCGTGAAAATACCAATTGAAAAAAAGGATTTATGTATCTCGTATAGTCTATTACTTATATTATGAAAAAAAAATACTATTTTAGTAAAAAATAGTTATTTATATATTAAAGAATATTTCATTAGGATGAATTTCTTTATTATAAGATTTTCTTGAAAATGGTATGGTATTGATATTTTGATTATTATATTCTATAATAGAGTTTACTTGAGTTTATCTTCAGGAATATTGTACTGGGATAATATTGAGACTTATTGATACTTTTGTTTGTGGGAAATCATTTTGATTTTTTTCTCATTAAATGAAGTCAAGGAAATACACTTTTGAAGTCCATCTTAAAATCAATCCTTTAAAATAGTGTAGTTAATGGTTCAATTTCACCCGTATTTTTGAGTAAGAAATTAAGTTGATTTTTTTTTTCTTTTGACTTTTTGTTGTTTATTTTGAGTTTCTAAGAAAAAGTCCAAACGCAAAGGTTTTATTTTATTAAATGGATATGAAGATACAATACATTGAATAAAATGATCTCATATCAACTAGATCAAATAAAAAATAATAATTCCTTTATTTTCTAAAACAAAGGATAAGTCCATTGAAAGTCAGCATTCAAATTTACTAGGAAAAAAAGAAATGGGTAAGTAATTCCCGATTAAGGGGTCGTTATATTAGTTATAAATCGATAACTAATTAAATGACTAAATTAATAATTGAATTTGAAACTCAAAAAATCAAAACACAATAAACTAATGTCTATGTCTAATACTAATAGACAGTTTATATTTCTAATATAAATAGCATTTATGCCTATCTTTTATTGTTGTGGTTTGGCGACATGGCCAAGTGGTAAGGCGGGGGACTGCAAATCCTTTATCCCCAGTTCAAATCTGGGTGTCGCCTGATCAAGAAAACCTAGCGATTTCTTATACTATCCTACTGGTATAAACCTAAATTGACTAATTCTTCACCAAGAGAAACAGACGGAGGGAAAGGCTTAGGCCTTTTAAATACTTCATTCTAACAAGGATTTATAGGTTCGCCAAAAGCAAAGCCTGCCTGTGACTCTTCAAACTAGGTATTTTTTCAGTATGTTACGAACAAACCAAACTCGGATAAGTAAAGAAAAAGAGAAAAAAAAATTCAGAGACAACTATCAGATTCAGACCACCAGAGTAAGAGATTGGAAACGAACAACACTATACTATAATAGTCCATCGTCTTTCCAATTCTTTCACAGAATTATAATAGGCTTAGATAAAATAGAACTATGAAATAACTATTTATATACCTTACCTTGCTGGTGGGGTAGTTATATCTCTGAATTTTTTGTTCCTTAGATTATAAAAGTCAAGTCAACAAGTAAGTCTTACTATTCCTCTATCTTTTATTAGTATAAAAGTCTTCCCTTGATATTTACAAAGCATTTATATCTTATTTGTGTCTAATCTTTATGGACTGATTATAACAGAAATGCTCGAAATATAGGAACTTGTTACGAATAAATTTATTGAATGATCAATAGGGTTAAATGATAATTCCATTTTGACTCTGCCCCATTGATTCCACTATGATTAGTGATCAATAATGGAATAATTCTTTCATATGATAAGGATAGGAGATATATCACATGGATATAGTAAGTCTCGCTTGGGCTGCTTTAATGGTAGTCTTTACATTTTCTCTTTCACTAGTAGTCTGGGGTAGGAGTGGACTTTAGAGGTACTATTTATTGAGTAAGAAAATTGTATCAGCTGTTTAATGTTTTACGACCTGTTTGTTTCAAATCAAGATACCTCTGCTTTGTAATTCTGCTACACATTTTTATCTAAATTGAACAGTTTTCATGTATCTCGGTATACTCATTATAAATTCTAAGAAACCTAGACTAATCTCTTCACCTTCAATTCAATTATGATTTATTTTTGATTGGGCAAAATTAAAAAGCGACGAAAATACGAAATAACTCTAAATTTAAGTTTCGTTGAATTTACATATTTCTTTCCCTAAATAAATAATCTGTGTACATACGTATTGGAGATTGATCTCTGTTGTCAAGCGCATATCTGTCTACCAATATATTCTCTAAAAATATAGAGGCTACAATACAACACTCGATAGTGTGGTAGAAAGATTTATATTATATAGTTTAATTCTTTCTACCATACTATCTCAAATAGTGTCGATTCCAGTCCAATCATTTTATTTAATACTTGGGGTTTAAATCCCTTTCTTCAATGACGGATAAGAAATAAAAGTATCAGTTAACTTAATCACTTTGGCTCACTGTTTTCACGTAGATGATAAGTAAAAAAGCAGTAGGAACTAGAATGAACAGTGCAGTAGCAATAAATGCGAGAATATTTACTTCCATAATCTTATTGTTTTTTTTTCTTCGCAATAACTCGGGATCTAATCCCATCGAGGTAATAAATTTGACTGCTATAATGTAATTTGGATTAATTGCATCCTAATGATACTAAATGAAATCCGTGTATGAATAACAATAGCTAATCTATCAAAGAGATTCATCATCGAGAATTGAATAGTATAACATAGGAAGATCTTTTATCCATACCAAGTAAAAAAGGGATTCCTGATTCTCTAACGAATTCATTGATTTTATATTTTCACTCTTTCTTCGACTAGACTAAAAATAAAAGGTCCCCTTCATTTTTTAGTTAGCTTTCTCCAATTAATTAGCTCATGAGATATTATATGACCGGTATTCCAGTGGCACCCCAAACAGTGGAAGTGGAATAAAAAAACGAATTGATATAATACTAATAACTAATATAATAATAAACGACTAATTATAACTTAATATAAAAAACTTTTTTGTAGATGAAAAATTATCTGTCAAGGTTATTTTGGTAAGATCATTGGGTATCATGCAATACATACCATTTTTCTATATAGACTTCTTAGACGTGTACTCCTATCCCACCAAAAATATTAATACTCTAATATATTTCTCAGACCTTTCCTTTAGATTATCCATCAAAAAAAACGAAATAGAGTGATACCACCGATTCAATTGTACCAATACACATATGTATCCTTGTTCTGCAATTTTTAATGACTATAAGTATAAATTTTTTGTTATATTTGTGTGAGACTAAATATAAATAAAAAAAAAGAAAGATGCCTACCTAGAATTTGATATGTTGCCCTCTGTTTTCTCTTTTTGCGTCGGGAACAATACAGAGATAAATTGAGAGATTTATCGGGTCGTCGGATCTTAGTTCGGGACTGACGGGGCTCGAACCCGCAGCTTCCGCCTTGACAGGGCGGTGCTCTGACCAATTGAACTACAATCCCAGCAGGGTGGACAGTCTGGCTATTCTTAGGGTTTCCTAAGAACACTCTATTTTCTGTGTTATAACATAGACACGACTGCTATATAGATATCCGCCTAGACTAGATATAGCCTATACTATATCTAGTGATCTATATAGTCAGAATAACACAGGTTAAATAGTAACCTTGTGATTATTACTATATAGATAATATATAGCAGGAATTATTGATATAATATTGATTGTCAATCCTTGAATCAAAAAAAAGAACACAAATGAGACTTTTTTTTGATTCTTACATACATATCATATCAGGTATCTCGAGAAAAAAGGGTGATGTCTTACTCAAAACAAAGCGGAGAGGTAAACTTTTGGGCCGAGCTGGATTTGAACCAGCGTAGACATATTGCCAACGAATTTACAGTCCGTCCCCATTAACCGCTCGGGCATCGACCCAGGAAGAATCCATATCATATACCGATATAATAGATAATTGATATGGATATGGGCTTCTCAATTATGACTAAGCCATCATCAACTTACTTTCCCAGTACCCTACCCCTAGGGGAATTCGAATCCCCGCTGCCTCCTTGAAAGAGAGATGTCCTGAACCGCTAGACGATAGGGGCATACCCGCCCGACCACCATCATACTATGATCATAGTATGATCAGTTTTTTGGAATTGTCAATACAATCAATAGAATCTAAAAAAAAGCAATATTAATAAGATAATCTCAATAAATATCAAAAATACACAAAAATGTCCTAGTCATTCTAATAATGTAAGTAATGGTATGATTATATCCGAAAGAGCTTTTCGACCTTGATGATTCCCTACCCCCACCCCAAGGGAGGTCATAAAGGTGTCATCAGCCTATTGTTATTAGATTATCCGCTATCATATATCATCTATCTATTTTTTAGACTAATATAATATAGTTATATAGACACTATAATACAAGAGTGTAGATATAATACAATAGTGTAGACTTATTTAATTTAATAGTTAATTTTTGATATTTTCTTATTTGAGAATTGTTTCCTTATATAATCTGATTTGGTTTGGGTCGATATTTATTAGACTAAATATAATAGGAAAAGAGAATAGGAAAGTTACCTACCTATTCTATTTAATATATGAACTAGACTCAATTCAGTTTATATTAATATCGATAAGTTTAGTAAAAGTCATAATAACAAAAATGAATTCTAAATTTCATATAAAAAAATATTAAACTCAATTATAATAGTCCACTTATAATTAATATAAAAGTCCTTACATTAATAGACAAATTCCGATCGAATAGATAGATATTAAGTAAGTAATATATATATAGTGTTTCTATTAAATATATCTGTCTTATATAATATCTATTAATATAGTTCTATAATTCTATAATATATTATTCCTCTATTAGTATTAGGAAAAAAAATATTCCATAAAATATATTTGTAGATTAAAAGTTTTAAATAAAGTAGTATATCAAATTAGTTGAAGTAATGATTGATCCAAGATCAAAAGTATAGAAGTTTTAGTTATTGAATTTCATTTAAGTTAATTAATTTATTTAAATAAAACATGATTTGATCTTAAAAATTTCTGGAGGAGTTTTATATGTGGGAATAAAGTCAATCTTGGTCTCATGATCCCTCGACTAAAAGCAAATACAATAGATCAAATACAATAGCTAAAGTAACATTGAAATAATTCACTTTAGTTTATTGGTTGGGTTTTTGACGAACTTTCTACTAGACTTTACTTTGGACTTCAATCCTTTAGTTTGAAGTCTATATAATTTTTTCTTACTGGATAGGTTCCTATCCATCCATATGTAGATGTAATATATGGACATATATACCCGCAATAGACTCATAATGGAAAATGGAAAATTTAGTGAGTTTTAAGCCCTTTTAACTCAGTGGTAGAGTAACGCCATGGTAAGGCGTAAGTCATCGGTTCAAATCCGATAAGGGGCTTTTTCACCCAAACTTTAATCTTCATTTTTGAGCGGAGAGTAGAATAGATGGATTTTGTTGATATTTGTGAAAAAGATAACCACCATTAGAAACATAAACCACCATTTATCATCAGTAGCTCGAGTTCTAGTTAGCAAGTTGCTGAATATATTATAGATAATAATAAATCTTTAAACTTTTTAGGAGAGGAGGAGTCGACCCTCTATTGGTCTAATAGTTGTTACCAGACTTCCTTTGTTAGATCTATTTTTGATCCTAATCCTAGGGCATTGCTATTCTAGATCTCTCATCTTAGATATTAATCACCAAACCAAAGTCTTCCTATCTCTACAGTCTCCCAATCAAAGCCGTTGTTAAAGTAAAAAAAAAAAAAAAAAAATAAGTGGACCTGACACGTTGAATCATCACTATATTGGCTATTCTGATATTCAAATTCTATAGAGATGAAATTCTAGAAGCGCACTCTTTTTGTTTTACTTTTTTAACTTTAACCATCCAAGAATTTGTCGATATCTCCCGTTTTCATCTTCTTTTTAATGGACGCTCCATAGGAAGAAATTGCTATTCCTTTTCCCCCCCAAAAAAAAGAAAACTTTATTTCATTAATAAAATTTTCAATCTCTTTCTTTGATTAAAAATAATATATTATTTTTAATCAAGAGGTTTTAATTTCTAGTTTCCCTTTATTTAATATTGAGTTTCGTAGTTCAAATTTCATTTAGATTTAGGAGAAAAAAAATACAATACCATATTTTTTGATCTACCGAGTAAAGGTAAAGTCAAAAGATACATATTTGACGTTTCTTTTTTTATTGTTAGGCCCGCTAAAAAGGTACTTTGCATTCGAGTTATAGGACAATTCGGGGTTCAGTTAAAAATTGTTGTTTTTAAGAAAAAATAGTAATAGTAAAGACTAATCAAATCAAACTAACTAATGGATTTACCTGGGTCGGTTTGTAGTCTACTAATTTGTAGTCTACTATTAGTAGTCTACTAAACGCAGAGTTTGTATCTTCGAAACCCATTGGAACGGGTATTTGGCGATTCTTCGTATC